TAGTATGAAAGAAGAGTTATTCCCAATTTGATTTATGTGTCAAACAAGAGTCAATTTCAGCGTCACAAACCATTATTCTTCCAAACCAGAAGTATCTTTCTTCTTTTTATGTTATGAGAGAAAGAGTCAAAAAAATGGAAAAAATCATTTTCTCCTTCTTGGATCGTATCAAAAAGAAACTTTGGGATTGCTAAACAAACCACAGACGAGATAAATATATAAAGCAACAGAACCATCATAGTATCTTTTTTACTACTACGAAAGGAAGGGTGGTAAATGGATCATTTAACGATTTGGATCGGATGGGTTCTATTTCTTCTTTTTTATAGAATCAATTCTATCGAAAAAAGGAATTCCATTGCAGAGCCGTATGCAATGTACAAAAGATGCCCGTACGGTTGTTTAATTCTTTTTATTGTTATTTTGATTCCCCCTTACTTTAACCCAATCGTGCGATATATAGATAGAAGAACCGTTCATGATGTTATATCAATATCATCAGGGTTATGATTCACCAACCTGCTAGTTCTTTTTACGAGGCACAAGCAGGGGAATTTATCCTGGAAGCAGAAGAACTATTGAAACTTCGCGAAACTCTCACAAAAGTTTATGTACAAAGAACGGGCAACCCTTTATGGGTTATATCCGAAGATATGGAAAGGGATGTTTTTATGTCAGCAACAGAAGCCCAAGCTCATGGCATCGTTGATCTTGTAGCGGTCGAAAATTCAAATACTGGGGATTCCGTATAAATATACGAATTCCGTTTCAAAAATTGAGATTTCCGTGTGAATAGAAATCATTCATAATCATCAACCATCAGGTTAAGATCGATCTAAGCCAACCCGCTCTATTCTATCTAGAATGAGATTCTATAGACATGCCATGCCAACCATTAAACAACTTATTAGAAACGCAAGACAGCCAATAAGAAATGTCACGAAATCTCCCGCTCTTCGAGGATGTCCTCAGCGTCGAGGAACATGTACTAGGGTGTATGTGCGACTCGTTCAGTTCAGATCATGAGTTTGAAGAAATGCAAAAATATTTTCCAGTATCAACGACCACTACCGATGAATTAGGATAGATAGAGTGGAAGACGGCTATCTAATTGACTATTAGATAAATAGATAAAAATGAAGATCTATCATCTACCTAATTATGTTATGAATTTATGGTTTCTATTGGTGCAAATCCAATCACTCCATTTGAGATGAGAAGGGATTCTCCATTGGTAACAAATAGTTATCCATTAAGCGGAGGAAAAAGGTTATGCTCCTATTCCTATTCTTGAAAAAACGGACTAACAGGGTCAGCTACCTAGCCAACTTTCAGAATTAAATGCCGTCACTGTATGGATAGCTTTTTTGTGAAAAGGACTATTACTTTATAATTAGAATAATTAGAATTGAAAAAAGAATTCTAATTGAAAAATGGATGGGTAGAGCCAAAGAGTGTGAACTATACAAGTTCACAATAAAATTCGATGAAATGAAAGAAGAGGCTCCGGTGTATAGAGAGGACCTCACCGTTTCAGAAGTTGCCATAGAAACGAGGGAACCCACTATTCTTTTTTCTTTAGTAGCAGTCAAATTTATTATTTCCAGGCGAGATACTTTGAAGAAAGAAAAAATCGTGGTCGGGAAGGTCATAGTCGCAAAAGCCATTGGAATTTAGATTTTATATATCGGAAGAATCCGTTTTGTTATTAATCGACCGGAGGAAAAGGATGACTGAAAGAAGAGAAATCAATTAGTTATTCAAGAAAGTTTCATTTGATTCAATGACCAGAGTTAAACGAGGATATACAGCTCGAAGACGTCGAAAAAAGATTCGTTTATTTGCATCAACCTTTATAGGGGCTCATTCAAGACTTACTCGAACGACTACTCAACAAAGAATGAGAGCTTTGGTTTCCTCTCATCGAGATAGGAGCAGGAAAAAGAGAGATTTTCGTCGTTTGTGGATCACTCGGATAAATGCGGTAACTCGTGAGGATAGAATATCCTATAGTTATAGCCTATTCATCCACAATCTGTACAAAAGACAATTGCTTCTGAATCGTAAAATACTTGCGCAAATAGCCCTATCAAATAAGAATTGTTTTGATATCATTTCAAATAAAATTATCAATCAAAAATCAAATACAAATCAAATAAAGGAATAAAAGAATCTTAATAGAATCTATTATAAAGGAAACAAGAATGATTGAAACAGGATTTCCCGGAGAATGGACTCCGGGAAGATAGAAGAAAAAGAAATTAAGATTTGAGTAGTAGGAATAAACGAACATCTTTCAAGAAAAAAAGATTTCTTCCCCATTTTTCCTTTTTTAGAATACAAGAAATCTGGATTCTATTTTTTTTTCGAGCAAAACATTAATATGAGCTTGATTTACTATTGGAGTTTTGAGGAGTATCTCTATTTATTTTTGGTTCTAGGACCAGTAGTTCTAGGGATCGACTCCACTCTCTCCAATTGTTTCTCATTATTACGAAAAGGTAACGAAGATAAAATACGAGCTTGTTTTATAGCAATAGTAATTAATCGTTGTTGTTTCAAGGTCAACCTATTCGTCCGTCTAGATAAGATTTTTCCTTGTTCACTAAGAAATCGACTAATTAAACTCATGTTTCTATAATCGATTTGATCCCCCGATCCAATTGGGGGTAAACGCCTACGAAAAGATCGCTTGGATTTACGAAAAGGTTGTTTGGATTTATCCATGGTTTGCTTATTCCTTGTTTGTTTATTCCTTATATAGAAAAGGATCTAGAAAATAGAATTCTATTCTTTTTTCTTATTCATTTAAGATTCGACCAAAATAGGATTTGGTTTGTATTATATATGTTAATGTTAAGATGTAAAGTTCTTACTCTTCCCGCTACTTGGAAAAATCACACACGCATTCCGTTCCATCTATTTCTTTATTTCCCCATGAATCGTATACTTTTGACAATAGCGACAAAATTTTCTAAATTCTAATCGATTGGGTGTATTGTGTCGATTCTTTTGAGTAATATATCTAGAAATGCCCGGCGATTCTTTATTGACACCCTTTCGAACACAACAGGTACATTCCAAAATCACTATAATTCTGATATCTTTACCCTTGGCCATGAACCTCCTTTTCATTTTGGATCGACTTCACTTTAGAACTCTCTTCATTTTCTTTTTGACCCAAACCAAATAAAAAGAAAATAAAAAAAGAATCTATATTCTATATCTATATTAATAAGAGTTACTAACTAGAAATAAAATTCGTAAATCTTTTCTTTTTCGAATTATTAGAATTCGAATGACTTCGAAGTACTATAATAGAAAATAGAATCACTATGAATTACTATAACTATAAAGAAAGAGAGTCATATTCATTAATAGAAGAATATTAAGAATATCGTAATAATTAATTAATACAATTTTTTCTAACTAGGAATTATTCCTATCCTAATCTCAGTATTTTCTTCTTTCTATATTAGAATTTCGTGTAACCGCCCCTAAACGACTGGATCCACATTTCCATTTCTTTTCCCCCAAATCCTATCGTAGATTCACTGTATTTTGACTGAAGTTCGATACACTCTTTCTCTTTCTTTTTTTTTTAGGATAGGAAAGAAAAAGGGAGCGAAATTGGAGACATGTTACGTAGAATTGTATCTCAAATATTCTTCATTTCTTCACAGATCAATACAAGAATTAAATCAGGATTAAAACAGGATTAAAAAAAAGGGAATGACAAGGCATCCGGAAATAAACGATTAATTTCTATCAATAGACCTGCTAAAGACCCAAACCATAGAGTGGTTAGCACAGGTGCCGTTGAGAGATATGTTTTGATATCTCGCATTGAAAATCCTCCTTCTTCTTTTATTTTTTTTCTTATTGATTTGAATTATTTATTTGTATTGTATATTGTAATACATATATGGTTCTAGTTCGATATTCTAATACATAGATCATATATAACCCGATCTTTTAGTTCAAGATCATTTGTTTTTGCTTGAAATGAAATTAGAATTAGGAATTACTAACTAAAATGCATATGTACAACGACCCAGCAGATTCATTTTTGCCGCCCCCCTAAAAAAGATGACAAGAACATTCTCTACCTATAAGAGCAAAAAAGAAGGATGTGTGGAAAACAAGACATGGATTTTATACAATGACACTGTACAACAATTTTTAAAAGGGATGTAGCGCAGTTTGGTAGCGCGTTTGTTTTGGGTACAAAATGTCACGGGTTCAAATCCTGTCATCCCTACCTATTCTTTCTCCTATGGACAGTTACGAGGGATTCATTGAGTAAGATCGGGAATTTTTGGACATAATCTTTCATTTTGAAATACTATATGTACACAAGAATCCTCCGGGGTAAAAAAATACTTTTCTTTACAATCGTATCTACTTTTATAGGATATGATATAATAAAGCGCTCTTAGTTCAGTTCGGTAGAACGCGGGTCTCCAAAACCCGATGTCGTAGGTTCAAATCCTACAGAGCGTGATTCCGTTTATTTTATGTCGAATTACAATGAAATAATTTAACAAAACAAAGTAGGATTGCAACTGAAATTTGACCTCCTACAAGGAGGAGGTCAATCAAAAAAAGAGATGTTACTCAATCAAAGGTCCAACTGATCACCGCGCCTGTATTGTAAATATGCAGTTACAAATAATCCTGTTAAAGTAATAGGAATTAGACCTAAGACGATTCCAAATAGAAAAACTTCAATCATTTCGATTTGTTTTAGGGAATAAAAAGAGAGGTAAGATCTATCCCTAAATATTAATCTGAATTATCCGTGAATCTCAATGAACAGGAATTGGCAATTGACGCGGGAAGGAACCATAGAATACCTGAAATGAAATATTATGAGAGGCTTTGATTTTTCTTTTCGTAAATTGTTTATTGAATTTCATTCATTTCAAATAAGTCGTATCTTGTTCAAACCAATAAATAGAGCTGGGGTTATAGTTGAAGCAGCCAGTAAAAAACCAAAA